TTATTCTGCCGATCTAATTCGATGAATTATTGTTCCGCAAGAAGTGGAGGCGTGGACGTGTCAATACTTGATTTTTATAAACTATAGCATAGGTTTTAGAAAAGACTGTAACTTTTTTTCTTAAAATCTAAGTCTAGCTCAAATCAAATCGGCAGTAATAGGGATGAGGCAAAAACCTCAATTATTAATTTAATCATTGGTAATGATTGATTCTCACCATTTATTTCAAAAAATTTTGAAATAAATGGTGAGAATCAATTCCAGAATGGAATTAAGAACTAAGATCGGAAATCTCGATATACAAAGATTCCTAAGAGGCACCCCATTTTTACTACTAGAATAAAAGATTATATAAAAGACTAGTATATCAAAATCTCTTAAACAATTTTTCATTTTAAGTAGCGTCTCGTGATTCTGTTGGGTATTAAATTAGATTGGATACAATGATGGGAAAAAAATTTAGGGCTTGTAGAAAGGCACGAAGATATTTTGTATTTAAACTCACGAAAGGCTATGAGTGCTCAGACATAGAATCAGAATAGTTGGTCGACTCTTATTCTTATAGTATAGAGTAAAGGTCAAAATTGAAAAAAAAAAGAATATATGTATGTAGTAATAGTGGCAGTGGGTTCTACCAATTCTTTCATAGAAAAACAGTAAGCTTAGATCAAATAGAAAATAGAGGTATCTGATATATAGTTGTGTATAGAAAAGGTGCGTGTATCATCTTGTACTTAATACTTCCTGATTCTACCGGAAATCTTAAAATATTGAAACTTGTTGCAAATGTATTCATTGAATTGATTTGGTTCATCAATAGTTTTAAGTCAGAATCCTATTTTGACTCTGTGCCATTGATTCCACTATGATTATTAAATAATAATCGAATAATTCTTTCATAGAAATAAGGGACATAATTCACATGGATATAGTAAGTCTTGCTTGGGCTGCTTTAATGGTCGTCTTTACATTTTCTCTTTCACTTGTAGTATGGGGAAGGAGTGGACTCTAGTGCTGTGGACACTACAAATACTAAATTGAGTAATCGATTGCTCAATCGAACTGTATCAATTCTTTATTAATCGTTTTGCGAAGCCTTGCCTTAAAAGTATTCAAAATTGTACTGGAATAGAGTAATAAATCATTATCATAATTGTATTTTGCAACTCAAATCTACGCATAATAGAAGATTCTTTCCAACCGAATTTTGACTAATTTGACTAAATAGTCTATATTTTTTCTTTTAGAAAAAAAAAAATTCTGTTATTATGACACTATATATTTTCTTTCCACTGTAAGCGAAACGATTAGTGATTGTCCAAAGAGGTCCTACACATAATAATTAGATCTTTCTTCCGTTAGGCTATTTACATATCACACATTTCACATTTGTTTTAAACTTCTAGAAATTATACTTTTTTGACTCATCTCATGTTTTGTTTAAACATGAAAAACGGCCAGGTTCACTCTAACCCCTTTTCCAAATCCGAAGAAGTTATCATATAACTACGCGGATCATCCATTAATTGTTCAATCAATGACTTCTTGAGATGAAAAAAAAGAAATAGAATTAAAGTTTTATCTTATCTATATGTACATATACTATATACATATTGTAATTTTATCTATATGAAGCCTATATTAATATTAGTATACAATACTAGCTAGTGTGGTAGAAAGAACTATATATTATAGTTCTTTCTATCACACTAGCTTAGATACTTAATAAGCTACTTCTGTTCTGATTCCAGCTCAGCGCAATCATTTCATTTAAGACTTAGAGTTTGAATTCTTTTCTTTCATTTCTTGAATCATTGAATTGAATTGAACTGCTAAGATAATTCAAGTTTCATTCAAATTAATCATTTTGGCTAACTGTTTTTACATAGATGATAAGTAAAAAAGCAGTAGGAATTAGAATGAACAGTGCAGTAGCAATAAGTGCGAGAATATTGACTTCCATAATCTAATCTTTTTTTTTTTTCGCAATAACTTAACTCGGGATCTAATCCCATAGAGATGATAAATTTGATTCCTGTAAATTCAATGGGATGAATTGTATCTTGATGATACTGAATCAGATCAATATTATGAATAAAAATTTCTGATCTATCAAATAAATTTCTCGTTGAGAATTGAATAGTATAACATAGGGAGATCTTTTATCCATACAAAAAACGATTTTTGATTAGATCATAAATACCTATCATTAGGTTTTCATCCTTTTTCCACTTGTTCTTTTCTATAACCTAGCATCTTATCTTCCTTATACAATTCTTCTACTTATACATATACATAGTATTTTGTATATAGAATTATAAGGTATTATATAACCGATATTCTCTAGGACATACAGAGAGACGAATAGTATAAGTATAAGTGCGATCTAAAAAAGGTAAGGTTAAGTCTAAAAAATCGACTATTCAAGCTTTACCTTTACTAAGAATAAGAAAAGAAAGGAGCCCTACTTGGCTTTGTTGGTCTTTTATTTTATGTTATTTTATTAGTATACTCTTTGTTTTGTTGGATTGGAGTTGGAACATATACATCAAAAATTCAATATAAAATATAAAATTGGAATGAGAATCAAATAAATTGTTTAAAATCAGTAGTCATAATCGAGGCTAAAAAAAAAATTAGATTTCGAAAAGATGTGCTTTAACCTAAAAAGTACTTTGCCGGAGAATTAAATTCTATGAAGATTAAGTTCATTGTATATCATATAATAAACAAAGCTATTTTGTGTCTGTACCCCCCCAAAAATCTGAGCACTCTATTCCATTTCATTGATCAAGAGCAGAATGATTGAAAAAAAAAGAGTATTGGTATCTCTTAAACTTTAAATACTGAATATAGCAATAGCACCAATTGTACTAAATCTACATATATTTTTCCTTATCAATTAGTACTGGGGAAGAAAAGGAACTTCCCATATTTATCTGATGAGACATGCGAAACAAAAGAAATAATCTCCACGGTGCGAATTTGTTTGATTCCATTTTGCTCTTCGTCTTCCCTTTCGCAAAAATAGAGAAATGAATTTCTCTATTCATGAGATCCTAGTTCGGGACTGACGGGGCTCGAACCCGCAGCTTCCGCCTTGACAGGGCGGTGCTCTGACCAATTGAACTACAATCCCGGCGAGGTGTATAGCATACATATACTTAGGATTTCATAAGAATATTCTACTCGTCATGTTGAAACGTAACAGATATGCGAATGCTATATTGATATTATATCCACATAAACACGGGCTTTAGTGAGAGTGAGACAGATTATTAGTAACTAGTGATTTTTGATTTTATTGTTAAAAAAAAAAGAATCAATCTTTCAATGAGATGAAAAAAAAAGATAGAGAAAAATTTTTCTTTATTTCTCTACGAATCAGGCATTACCCTTTCTTTTCTATAGGAAAAATTAATTATATCTTACTCATGGGGCGGTGAATTCTTGGGCCGAGCTGGATTTGAACCAGCGTAGACAGTCGTCAACGAATTTACAGTCCGTCCCCATTAACCACTCGGGCATCGACCCAGGAAGAATTCTTTATATGCTTATTGATAATCCATGATCAACTTCCTTTCGTAGTATCCTACCCCCAGGGGAAGTCGAATCCCCGCTGCCTCCTTGAAAGAGAGATGTCCTGAACCGCTAGACGATGGGGGCATATTCGCCCGACCGTCATCATACTATAAATGATATTATATATAGTTTTTTGGAATTGTCAATATAATCTAATGGTATGACTAGATTCGAACAGTCTTTTTATATTCTGATTCTATAGGATTTGAATTTGAATTGAACGTTTTTTTTTTCTTCAATTTTAACTCATTGCTTCGTTTCTTGTTCAGATAAAATATGCCTATCACTATCTCACATTAATCCAGAAAATTCAAAAACGAGAAAAATTGTACCTCTTTTCTAGGTAAATAGAATTTATTTTTCCATTATGAGTCTACTGCATATATGTATATATGCAGTAGACTCATAATGGAAAATGGCTAAGTCATGAATTGAGCAGGCCCTTTTAACTCAGTGGTAGAGTAACGCCATGGTAAGGCGTAAGTCATCGGTTCAAATCCGATAAAGGGCTTTTTTCATGAAACTCGAGTCTTTGTCTTCGTTTTTCATCGAAGAATACAGATATTTTTGATAATAAAAAAAAGGCAAACACTATTGTATTATTTATAATATAATGAGTTCTTATAATTATTATTATATTGACTAATTGAAGTTAGTGGGTGGGGGCTTCTAGCCGGTAGTGACATAGTAGTGACATAATAGTCCTCTTTATATCTTATTTTATTTAAATATTCCAGGAAACATAACATAAATATTCTAGATATCCAACCCCTATTTATTAATCACAAACCAAAATATTCCTACTTCCCTATTGTTCCCACCAAACCTACCATAAAAATGGTAACTAAAAAAAAAAATAAGTGGACCTGACCCATTGAATCATGACTATATTGGCTATTCTGATATTTAAATTCGATATATATTAAATTGTAGAAAGCAGGTTTTTTATTTCCTTTTTTAGTTTTTTAGATCACAAAAGACAAGAATTTGTGATCACAAAAGACAAGAATTTGTCGATATTTATGATTTGATTTTCTTGTTAATGGACGCTCTATAGGAATAAATCGCTATTCTTTTCCGATACATATAATATATTCTTTTCCGATACATATAATATATATATATATAATATTGAATATTGAAAAATCCATTTTTCAATATCTTTCCTTAATTTCAAAATCTGATTCCCATATTGTTTTGTTGTTTTGTTTCAGCAATGCAAATAGAGAACGAACGCGAGAAAGGGGCCTTCAGTCCAGTTTATCATTATTTCATTTAATATTTCATTTAGGGGCAAGGAAAAAAGAAAGTTTTGTTTCAGCAATGCAAATAGTAAAAGATATACTCTGGAATCTAAGTTACAGGACAATTTAGGGTTCAAATGGTTATTATAGTAAAGACTAGTCGAATTGCACTCA